AAAAAGAACCCTTTATTTTATTTGATTTGAAATTTGAATGAAGTGAAGTGCCAAACTTGTGAGCGGGTATAAATAGATCTATTTATCTATGATCGAATTATATTTGTTCGATACACTGTTGTCAATATGATTGTAAATTTTGAATATAAATGTTGAGAGTTGAGAAAAGAATAAAGACTATAAAAATATAATGAAAAAATACAATGAAAAAAAAAAGGATTAAGTCAATTTTTTTTTTTATTATTATTAATATTTTCCATTTTTATATGTTATTTTATCTGTTTTTTTATCTTATTTTATGTTATTTTTTTTATGTTATTTTTCAAAATACAATTACGTCAGTTATTCAATTGATCTTTTCTCTCTATATTATATATCATAAAAAATAGGCTCAATAAAATCCGTTATAGAGCACGTATTCTATAGTAACAATATTCTATAGTAGCAAAGCAATAAGAAATACAACAAATAATAAATTTAAAGAATAGAACAAAAGAGGGGGGAGGAAATAATAAAAAAAATTATACAAAGCTAGATATGAATCATCCGCACCCTCTTTTTTGTATTTCATTAATACAATTTTGTTTGATTAAGACTAAGTTCTGTAAAAACCCCCGCCTTCTTTAAAATATCATGAACAGTTCCTGTGGGTTGAGCTCCTTTTTCAAGGAAATAGAGAATAGCGGGAACATTTAAATAGGTTTGATTATTTATCGGATCATAAAAACCCACTTTTCGAAGATCTCTTCCCTCTCTTCGGGATCGAACATCAATTGCAACGATTCGATAAACGGCTCATTGGGATAGATGTAATTAAATAATACCCCCCCTAGAAACGTATAAGAAGTTTTCTCCTCGTACGGCTCGAGAAAAAAAATGATTAATTAAAAGTTATGTCTATGTATGGAATTATAATATATAATATATGGAATTAGAATGTCAAAAAGATCCATAAACAGCAAATCAATTAGACATTTAAACCCGTCTTTTTTTTTTCGAAAAAAAAAAGAAGAAAAAAGCATTCGTACTCTCATAACTCAAGTCAAATAACTCTCAAAATGCTCAAAAAAAATCCTTAGGCATTCCTTTATTGAGTGGTCTCTAACCCCTTTTTTGTTTGTCTCGTTTAGAATCTATTTCGATTCTTCATTTTAATCTAGTTGTTGAGAAAATTGAAAAGGGTATTTCCTTGTTCTAGGATCTTTTATCTTTGCCTTGAATCATTGGGTTTAGACATTACTTCGGCGATATTTAATCATCATTTCAAAAATGGCAGCAACATGCCCTTTTTCTCTCTTTTTTTCTTTCTATCAAAGAATCATATGAACGATTAATTCCCGCATGATACACTTTTGATCGAAAGAGTTTTACCAATTCCAACAAATTTTCTTTTTGATTTGAAAACGGTTTGAATTGGAACCTTTCGATTTCTATATCAAAAATAGACTTACGAAGTTGTTCCAACTTATTGATTTCCATTAACTAACCCTAGATCCTTGCCCCTGAAAAATGGATGTTTCTCTTCGAGCTCCATCCTGTACTATATTACATTACAACCCAACAAAAAGACGGATTATAATAGAACAAAGGATGTCGAGCAAAAAGCACCTTCATTTCTACATAATGAAAAGTGGTGGGTTTTGACATCCACAGCTGATCATGTCCTTCAAGTCGCACGTTGCTTTCTACCACATCGTTTCAAACGAAGTTTTACCATAACATTCCTCTAGTTTGGAACATTGATTCAATTATGGAATCATGAATAGTCATTGGTTTAGTCGATACATAATAATCTATCTATAGTTCTTCCTTCTATATGAAATAAATAGATAATTTAGGAAGAAAAAGCCGCAATAAGAATTCAAACTAACCCATATTCATATTGTATGAATGCAATATATTTTTATTCTTTTTTACTTTTCTATTCTAAAAAAAATAAAAAATATCTAATAAATAAAATAATAGTACGAAAACAATAATATCACGAATATTATAAATAACACAAAAAAACAAATCTTTTTGAATCTACTTGAATCTACCTTTTCAAATAACCCGATAGATCAAATAACTCGATCGAATAGATCCGCCAATCTCATAGTTCTTCGAGTGGCAATCTTAAGAAATCATTAAAAATAAAAAGCAAGAATCGCATTTTCTCCAATATTTGACTCTTAGAAAGAAGGTTATTAAAAACAAAAAAAAAGAGCAATTTAGATTCGGATATCCTTATTCTGATATATGAAAAGAGTATACTCTGGGACGGAAGGATTCGAACCTCCGAATAGCGGGACCAAAACCCGTTGCCTTACCACTTGGCTACGCCCCATTTAGATTTCTATTTGAAACTACTAAACACTAATATGAGTATTCCTTGTTCGTCAATTCCAGTTCCAAATAGCTATGGAATAGATTAGATTCTTGCTACGATTTTTGCACGTATGGATAGAGAATTAAACCGAATTTATTGATCATTACATAGAATTCAATTAAGATATTGTATGAAAGTATGATTTCTTCTATTCTCTTGTAAGAATTGAAGGCTTTTGGTTGGGTGAGTTCAAAGAAATATTGTTTAGTCTGCCTTATTTTCCTTTCCTCATATTTTTTCCTTATATCAAAAAACATATTAATAACTCAATCAAAATTATCTCCAAGAACAAAATTTTGTTATGCTTAATATCTTTAATTTGATCTGTATCTGTTTTAATTCTGCCCTTTTTTCGAGTAGTTTTTTATTCGCCAAATTGCCCGAGGCCTATGCTTTTTTGAATCCAATCGTAGATTTTATGCCGGTAATACCTCTTCTCTTTTTTCTCTTAGCCTTTGTTTGGCAAGCTGCTGTAAGTTTTCGATAAGATCCTTAATACTGTCCTAGAAAAATTCATGGTTGATTCAAGAAAAAAAATTCTAACAATTGAAAAGATCAGATAAGTCTTACACTATGAACGAACCCTCAATTCAAAGTCTTGGATAGCCATGATAAATCTGGATCATCCCATTTCCTCATTCTGACCCTTTTTCGCCGAAGAACCCTATTTAGATTAGAGCCCGCCACAATATATAATTATTGGTATGAAAGAATTTTGTTTTGTAATGAACCACTCACCTCTTATTACAAGTGAATTTTTGAAAATTCTTTTTTGATTTCTAGAAATTCTAGAAATCACTTTATTTCTTGGTGTCAAAATCAAAACAAAATTAGGATATTAGGAATATTAGGAATGTTAGGATATGTGGTATAAAAACGGGGAATCTATTCTCTTCTTTTTCTAAAAAAATGATCTTGGAGATTGTGTAATGCTTACTCTTAAACTCTTTGTTTACACCGTAGTTATATTCTTTGTTTCTCTCTTCATCTTCGGATTCCTATCTAATGATCCGGGGCGTAATCCTGGACGCGAAGAATAAAAAAGGGAGAGTTCTTTGCTTCATTTTTACTTCATTTTTAGAAATGGTATTAGGATTTGATCTATTTCACTGCCAAAAACCGAAACGGAAAGAGAGGGATTCGAACCCTCGGTACGAATAACTCGCACAACGGATTAGCAATCCGACGCTTTAGTCCACTCAGCCATCTCTCCTAATTGAGAAAAGATAATTACTATGTTACAGCACACAAAAAGAAATGCTTGAAAAAAGCCCTTTTTACTTTGTTATATAGATTCTTTTTTTTTTTTTTATTATTAAATGGATTGATTATATAGAATATAGATATATCCAACTTTTCTATAGATCTATAGAACTTTTATCAGGAATTCCATTTCATTTATATTATATTCTATATCCTTTATATTCTTAAATAAAACAAGGGCTCTAAAGAGATATCTCAAATAAAAAAAAGAAAGAATATCGTTTTAATTTCACTCAAAAGAGGCTTTATTTCCATTTCCAATTTCCACGGGCCGGCCTGGTCAGTACCGGGCCCGGGCTCATCTTTTTATTTTCAACTAAAATAACTCATTTTTTCTATGATTTTGCGATCTCACTTGTTGTAACAAAAAAATCTTGTTTGTTATTGGATTGAATCAACAATCAGAAGCAGAAGAAGTCTTATTTCCGTTCCTATAATATAGAATGATATAGAATCAAAATATTATTTCTATTTTTTTTTTTTCTTCCTATTTCTTTTTATTTCCATTTATTTTATTTATTTTACTAGAATAAATAAATAATAAAAAAAAACTATGGATTTTTGCACAATCCATTTTTATGTTTGTTATGACTAAGCCCTTTTGGCGAACCCTATCTCTATCTATCAAAACTCCTATAACACAAAGTATTCTGACAACAAAGCAAAGTATTCTGACAAAAGGCGGCAAGGCTCTAATTTTAAGGATTTTTTATGCTCCTATCTTGTAATCCTATCTTGATTACGCCCAATTCCCCTGTTCGACAAAGGGTCCCTTTATATACAATAATCACATTGTAGCGGGTATAGTTTAGTGGTAAAAGTGTGATTCGTTCTATTAATCCCCTTAATAGTTAAGGGGTCCCTCGGTTTGATTCATATTCCGAGCAAAAACTTTATTTCTTAAAAGGATTTAATCCTTTACCTCTCGACGAAAGATTTGAGGAAGAATATACATTCTCGTGATTTATATCCAAGGGCCAATTAAATTATATCACTATTAATTAAAAATTAATATTGATATTGAAAAATTGGATTATGAAATTACGAAACATAATTTTTTTTGAATTGGATCAATACTTCCAATTGAATAAGTATGAGGAAAAGATCCATGGATAAAGATAGAAAAGTGTATTTCTAATCGTAACTAAATCTTCAATTTTTTTTTTTGATAGGATAGATTGAAGCAAAATAGCTATTAAACAATAACTTTGGTTTACTAGAGACATTTACATCTTGTTTTAGCTCGGTGGAAACAAAATGCTTTTCCTAAGGATTTTCTCAAATAGAAATAGAGAACGAAGTAACTAGAAAAATTGTTCTATTCTAATCCCACTCTTCTAGAAGGATCATCTAGAAAGCGAATTGTTTT